CTGACGAATCATATGTTTTTATGATTTCATTGCCCAATAAGGTTATCAAATGAAGTGTAATTACAATTGAAACAATAGAAAAAGAAATATGAGTTAATATATGCTCTAAAGTTGAAAATATCATAAAAATGAAAAAAGGGGAGGGAATCCCCTATATTAATTAAGAAATAGAAATGGGGAATTTAATTTATTTTTATTATAGGATCTATTGGATCTCTTTTAGAAGATGGCATGCCGCCACTCGGACTCGAACCGAGATGCTCTAGCACTGCTTCCTAAGAGCAGCGTGTCTACCGATTTCACCATAGCGGCTTGCTCGAACTCATAATAGCCTATTTATATTCAATCGTCGAGATTGAACAAGTCAATTCAATCAAATAAGTTTTTTTTAGTAAAGATTAAAATTCATAAAAAAATGAGTTCAAAAGTCAATTTGAAGGTTCATTAGTTTCATTTTTTACTTTTATTGTCATTATTTCTGGTTTATCTGATTTCATAAATTTGAAAAAATAAAATAAATAAATTTTATCAATTAATTTCAAATATGTATATTTTGGATTACTCCAAATTGACACATTTTTTGTACATAATATTGCAACAATTAAGTTCTTTTATTGATATTGATTGGGCTGAAAATTGGAGATATATAGAAAACTCATTCCATATAGTAAATAATTTAAGAAGTGAGAAAGTTATCCAAAAATTTTTAACACGGAATCAATTAGTTTCAACACTTCATTAATTTGAACTAAAAATATTATATCTGGCCTTCCCGAGAAACATAAAAATTTTTCATTATTGTAAAGGTCGATGGGGAAAATAAGACTCCCCACCACCAAAATTTGAGTGAAAATATATGAAAAATAACTAAAAAATTTTGTCTTTTTTTTTTTTTTTTTATTTCTTCTTCTTTTTTTTTTTTTTTATTCAGAAAACAGAAGAATTCTTTTATAAAATTAAGGGTCTTTTTCATATTGATTAGAGTAGGGACTGCCAATTATTCTTTATATTAACTTACTTTGATATTAACAAATTACTGAGCCCATTTTTTGAGTCAAATCCATTCTGATTATTTCGAGATTTTAGGACTTATTTGTTTGTCGTACAAAAAAACTTTTTGAATTCCCGGTAGAAAGAGATTTACCTAATGACAAAGCTTTTAACGCCGCCTCATATCCTTTCCTTTTCCAAATATTTTTACGAATACGCTTTTTTGATATCGAAGTACGTTTTTTTGGAACTGCCATTTAAAAGTTACTCATTGTTATAGTTGGATGTGAAAGACATCTATTGTTCAAAACGAATTCTTATTTCTTACTCATTATCTATTTTTTATCTAAATAAGATTCTCTTCATAAAAAATAAATATAGATATGTCAAAGATCCGTGAAATTTGGATCAAAAATGACTCGAAATAAAAATTTTTGATTCCATACACTATTCGTAAAACCAAAAATTTTTGGTTTGTAACTTTTAGTTCTCGTTGTTTATCTCTCAAAGTTATATCTTTAGAATCTGCTAAATCAAACTTAATCAAATAAATAAAGAACCTAAAAGACCTTTATTTTCCTCATTCTATACTTTATTTACATGTAATAAAATACCTCAAAGAATTGTAAACTTTTGCCTAATAAATTGAGTTTTTTTTTAGTCAAACTTGAGAAAAAATAAACCTAATTTCAATTTTCAAAATTGAATGAGACTAGTAATAAATCTGTTAAAGGATACGTGGTTTGATAAAAAATATCTCAGTTATTTTTTATCCTTTCTCGATAAAAAAAGTTCATTTTAGATCTATAATCTTCTAAATTTTACTAATAAATTGTTTTGATTGAAATATAAAACAATCAATCCCATAATGAATTAGTTAATGAGTTGAAATAAACTAACAAAAATAAAGAGTTTTTATTTCATTAGACCGATGCCCTTAGTTAATCCTATAATTCATATCAGGATAAAGTACTCTTTTTAGCCTAAATTTTTATCCTTGCTATATTTTCATTTTCCTATTATAAGTATTCGTTTTTATATGTCATTTAGTCATATCATTTGACCAACCGTAACTTCTTGTTTTGAATATTTGAACGATTTTGAAAAGATTCAGAATAAATACTAATATAAAATTATTCAATTCAATAAGTTAGTGCATATCTTGATTTTTTATTGACTTTTTTCGAAACAGGTAAGATCCGGCGAATCGGAAACAATTAATTAAGAATAAAAAACTTTTTTTTATGGAACAGACATATCAATATGCGTGGATAATACCTTTTCTTCCACTTCCAGTTCCTATGTTAATAGGGTTGGGACTTCTTCTTTTTCCGACGGCAACAAAAAGTCTTCGTCGTATGTGGGCTTTTCAGAGCGTTTTATTGTTAAGTATAGTCATGATTTTTTCTATGAATCTGTCTATTCAGCAAATAAATAGCAGTTCTGTCTATCAATATGTATGGTCTTGGATTATAAATAATGATTTTTCTTTAGAATTCGGATACTTGAT